AGGAACAAACAAGCAAGAATCCGAAACGAAACTACACTACTGGTGGGTAATCTAAACAAATGATGAAGGATTCCTCGAGAAGTTAACAATTAGTACTCATATTGAATGATTATGAATTATTCAAGGAAAAATGGATTTGAAACATACACGAGGAAGGTTCTAGGAGCAATACTAGTTAGAAATCTCTTATGAACCAGGAGCCGTGTGAAGTAAGAATTTCATGCACGGTTCTGAATGAGCGGGAAGATCGAAAATCTTCTTTTCGACTCTAACTCTCCTACACCAGTCGTTGCTTTTTTTTCTGTTACCTCTAAAGTAGCAGCTCTAGCTTTATCTACACGACTCTTCGGTATTATTTTCCCATATTTCTCCGGTGAATGGCATATCGCTTTAGGGGTATTAGCTACTCTTAGCATGATATTAGGCAATCTAATTGCCGTTACTCAAATAAGCATGAAACGTATGCTAGCATATTCTTCTATAAGCCAAATTGGATATATTATGATTGGAATACTTGCTGCAGACCCCGAGAATGGTTATGCAAGTATGATAACTTATACGTTCATTCATATACTCATGAATCTAGGAACTTTTGCTCGTATCACTTCATTTGGTTTACGAACCGGAACTGATAATATTAGGGATTATGCGGGATTATACATGAAGGATCCTGTTCTAACATTCTCTCCAGCTCTACGTTCACCATCCCTAGGGGGTATCCCTCCACCATCCGGTTTTTTTGGTAAACTCTATCTCTTTTGGCATGGATGGAAAGCTGGTTCGTACCCATCAGTTCCGATAGCGCTCGTCACAAGTGTCATTTCTATATATTATTATCTAAAAATAATTAAATTAATGTTCACTGGGAAGAATGAGAGGAGCGACACATCCACAATTTATATACAAAATTCATTAGTTTCTTCATCAACTTCAATTTCGAAAAGTTCTATCGAAATAGCTATGATTATTTGTGCACTAGCATCAATCCTATCGGGTATATTAATAGATCCCATTATCGGGATCACACAGAATACCTTATTTTAGACTCATTTCAAGTTGTGACACGAAATTCCTTTTCAAATTTCAAATGATTTGTGTATTAAAAGCCGGTTCTATTGTCCCAACTAGTCTGTTTCTGCAACTTATAATGAAATAATTATATCTTCTTCGGGAATTGATCCTGACATTCTCCTATCTAGCTTGTATTTGTCTTTTCGCACCCAGAATCACTTGCTAGGAAAATGATCACTCGTCTATTCCGGAGGAGATATAAGTATTTCCGCACGATGCACAATTGGGGTTGTGCAGTAACAACCCCTGCTACTACATTTAAGTATCTAGGCGAAAAAAAAATGCCCTTCTTTTTTGTTTCTTCCTATGGTATCATTATTCTGATAATGAAGAAAAGATGTGCTCGCGAGAGAGACGTGGGCTTGTTAGATCGTGATAAAATTCTCTGTAAGAAGGGAGAATTGATCACCCCTTTAGGGATGATTGATTGTGGGCGAGGAGGCAGTCGAACCCTCGACCATCCCAGTATCTAAGGGATACCTTACCACCCTACGAAGAAACGATGAGTAATTAAAAAGGTCCGGGGGCTTTCCTTAAACCTGAATGAAGTCTTATATTTGATAAGTTTGGGAAAGAAAAAAGGAAAATTC